ACTGCGTCCAATAGGATTTGAACCTATACCAAAGGTTTAGAAGACCTCTGTCCTATCCATTAGACAATGGACGCTTTTCACTCCAATTTTCATATTTCTTGTTCGGAAAAGTAGTTGAAAGAATTCCACGAATTTAGTATTCAAGTCAATGATGTATTACATTAATTAGATTCATTCAACCCTTTATTATTTAATATTTTAAATAATAAAATATTTCATTTTTAGAATATTAAAAATTATAACGATAAAGTAAAAGCGGGTAGCGGGAATCGAACCCGCATCGTTAGCTTGGAAGGCTAGGGGTTATAGTCGACGTTGATTCATAATTTTTAACGTCTCTAATTCAAAACTGAACGTGAAACTTTGGTTTCATTCAGCTCCTTTATGGAAGGTGGATAAATTCCCAGATTCAGATATGAACGAAATAAAAAATCTGACCCATAACGTCTATGTCAGCTTTTATGTCTGAATCTATTCAGAACAACCCGCTTTATAGACGATCCCTATAGAAAGGGGGTGTTATATTCTAACAATCTTTCTAGTTACTTCGTTCTCTACTTCTATTTGAAAGAATCCTTAGGAAAAGCGTTTTGTTTCCACCGAGCTAAAACAATTTTTCGATGTCTTTAGTAAACCAAAGACATTATTTAATAGCTGTTTTGCTTCAATTTCCCCTACAGAAATGAAAAATTGAAGATTTAGTTACGATTAGAAATACGCTTTTTATCGTTATCCATGGGTCCTTTACTTATACTCATTCAATTGGAAGTATTGATCCAATAAAAAAATTATGTTTCGTAATCTCATAATCCAATTTTTCAATTTAAAATTGATTCTTGGATAAAAATCACGAGAATTTATATTATTCCTCGAATTTTTCATTGAGAGGGAAAGGATTCAATCCTTTTAAGAACTAAAGTTTTTGTTCGGAATGAATATTAATCAAACCGAAAGACCCTTTAACTATATAAAGGATTATAGAACGAATCACACTTTTACCACTAAACTATACCCGCTACAATCAGATTATTGTATCTAAATGGGCCTTTTGTCGACCTTAATCACAAAACTAAAACAAAAGATCAGAAAAAAATTATGAAAACTAGAGTATTTACCTTTTGTATTTGTATCAGAGGACCTAATGAGATTCGGAAAGGAGTATTCATTTTATTTTAATAACTAAATAACAAGTGCTTTTTTGCCCGAGGTTTTTGTCTCGAACTTAATCCATAACACAAAAATAGATTGTGGTAAGAAACGAGAGTTCCTCTTTTCTTATTTAAACCGGAATAAAAGGACTGACTAAGAAAGAAATAGCACTTTGATTCTATATCATAGATATTGATATTTTTTTATTTATTATTATTTTTTTTTTCAATTTTCGAAATCTTTTTATTTATGATTTGTTGGAACAAAAGGGCGGGCCCGGCTAAGGACTGACCAGGCCGGGCCGTGGAACTAAAAAGCCCCTTCGGACGAAATCAAAAAATAAGAGTATATACTATGACGGGCGTTTTCAAGCCTTATTTTTTATAATGTAACATAGTATTATCCTTTTTCAATTGGGAGGAGAGATGGCTGAGTGGACTAAAGCGTCGGATTGCTAATCCGTTGTACGAGTTTTTCGTACCGAGGGTTCGAATCCCTCTCTTTCCGTTTTCGTTGATGACTTGGTATTTTTTTTCTAATTTATCGCGAGCTATTTTTTTATTACTAGTTATAAATTAATAATTAAAAAAGTGGAATAGATAAAATCTTACTAATAACAGTTAAAAATCAAGCAAAGAAAACCTTATTTTTTATTCTTCACGTCCAGGATTACGTCCTGGATCATTAGACAGGAATCCGAAGATAAAGAGAGAAACAAAGAATATCACTACCGTGTAAACAAATAGTTTGAGAGTAAGCATTACACAATCTCCAAGATTTTTTTAGGAAAAAAGAGAATAGATTCTCCACTTTTATACTACTATACTACATACCTATACCTGATTTTTTTTCGAATAAATCATGAATTTGTCTGGGACTTTATTAAAAATATCATCGGAAACTTACAGCAGCTTGCCAAACAAAGGCTAAGAGAAAAAAGAACAGGGGTATCACTGGCATAATATCGACTATTGGATTCAAAAAAGCGTAGGCTTCGGGCAATTTGGCGACGAAAAAACTACTGGAATAAAGAGCAGAATTAAGGTAGATACAGATCAAACTAAAAATATTAAGCATAACAAACATTTTGTTTTTGGGGATAATTGTATTTATTTTGATTAAGTTTTTTATTATTATAGATATGTTATTATTGATAGAAGAAAAAAAAATGAATAAAAATAAAATAAGATAGACGAAAAAACTTTCTTTTATTTGAATTCACCCAATCAAAAATTCTTCTATATCTCAAATCAAAAGAGAATAGAATAAATAATACTTTCGTACAATATCTTAATTGAATTATATGTAATGATCAATAAATTTAGTTTAATTCTCTGTCTACATGTATAGTTTCCATGTAGAAAAATGCTAATAATCCATTTTCGAAATAATAGATAATAGATATTTAGACTGGAGTTGACGAATAACCCGTACCAATATTAGTGTTTATTAGTATCGAATAGAAATAAATGGGGCGTGGCCAAGTGGTAAGGCAACGGGTTTTGGTCCCGCTATTCGGAGGTTCGAATCCTTCCGTCCCAGAGCATACCCAGTATATATATTATTATATAATTATTATATTAACATAATATTATATAAAATAATATATCATAATAAAATATAATATATATAAAGATATATATAAAGATTGCCTTTTAGAACAGCTTTCTGTATTAAGATAATCTGTATTAAGATTAAGAATCGAATATTGGTATAGAATGTAATTATTATTTTTTAATAATCGGCGGAATCATATCTTTTTCACAAATTTGGTTGAGTTCAAATAACACGCATATGAAATAGGAAATTGAATTCAGTTGCAATTCGTTAAATAACAATGATTTTACAGTATAAATATGAAAAAATAACAACATAAAATTTCAATCTTGTCTTATATCAGTGTTTTTTTATCTATCTTTTTTTAATCACATACTGTTTATTCCAATATGAATTTATCTCTCTCTTACTAATCATAAACGGATGATAAAAAACGAAAGGTCCTTGTTGTAAAACTTTATGTTTTACAAAATGCAAATAATTATATCGGATAGGAGATTTTTCAATCAATTAAATCTTTGTAACGAACCGCTATAAGTATAAGTTCTTGGTACTTGAAGAAGTGTGAAATTGTTGAATTTATTCTATCACTATTATGTTACTTGAAGATACAGATTTAAAATAACTTGATTTCATTTCTTCGTATTATATTTATTCCTGTTATATCAGTTATAATTTAGTTAACTAATTTGATTTTTACAATAAAAAAATCAAAATAATAAAAAAAAGGGGGATTTCTATTTTTTATTTTTATAGAATTTCCAAGATTAAATTCTATTAATCTCCATTAATCTAAAAAAGGGGTTAAATTGATTTATTCTTGCTGAGACTCTCCTTTTTTCATATAGAAGAAAAAGGTATAGATTACTATGTACTAACCGAACCAATGATTATTCACGATTTCATAATTGAATCAATTACATATGGGTTCCAAACTGAAGGAATGTTATGGTAAAACTTCGTTTAAAACGATGTGGTAGAAAGCAACGTGCGACTTGAAGGACATGATCCGCTGTGGAGTCTTACATCCACCACTTTTATATATATTTATTATAGGAATGAAAGTGCTCTTGGTTCGACATCATTTGTTCTATTCCGCTGTAACCCCCCCCTTTTTTTTTGGGGGGGGGTGATAGAATATAGTATAGGATGGAGCTCGAGTAGAAAGTATTTTTTTTTTATTTTTCAGAGGCAAGAATCTAGGGTTAGTATCAATCAACAAATTGGAACAACTTCGTAAGTATATTTTGATACATAAACTAAAAGGGGCCCATTCGAGAAAATTTCCAATTCAAAGGGAAGATTTGTTGAAATTGGCAAAACTCTTTCGATCAAATCAAAAAGTGTATTACGCAGGAATCAAACACTCGTATGATTCTTTGACATAAAGAAATCACAAAAAATGGTATGTTGCTGCCGTTTTGAAAGGATTTAAAGATCACCGAAGTAATGTCTAAACCCAATGATTCAAGGCAAAGATCCTGGAACAAGGAAATACCATTTTCAATTGTCTGAACAACTAGATCAGAATGAAGAATCAAAATGGATTCTTAAAGAAGACAGGCAATTAAAGGGTTAGAGACCACTCAATAGATGCAGTATCTAAAAAAAAATAAAGGGTTTCTCTTTTGAGTTATTTCAGAGTTATCCAACTTGAGTTATGAGGGTACAAATACGACTAATTTTTTTGTGGGGTAAGAATAAGAAAAAAGGACTAAAATCAATAGTCTAATTAATTTGATGATTTTATGGATATATTGGATATTGTAATTCTATCCATAGACATAATTTAGAATTTTCTCGAGCCGTACGAGGGGAAAACCTCTTATACGTTTCTAGGGGGGGGTATTGTTCATCTATCCCAATGAGCCATTTATCGAATCGTTGCAATTGATGTTCGATCCCGACGAGAGGGAAGAGATCTTCGTAAAGTGGGTTTTTATGATCCGATAAACAATCAAATTTATTTAAATGTTCCTGCTATTCTATACTTCCTTGAAAAAGGCGCTCAACCTACAGGAACTGTTCGTGATATTTTAAAAAAGGCAGGGGTTTTTACGGAACTTCGCCTTAATCAACAAACAAAATTCAATTAATGAAATAAAATAGAAAAAAAGATCAAGTGAATAAATAAGAAATGACATAGACGTAGAAGTAATGTGGTCTATAGACATAAAAATTTGACATTACACCCGATGGGATGATTTTCGTTGGAACTCTATGAACAAAAAAAACAAAGGACTAAACCATTTTAGTTTTAGTTATTGAATAAACTTCGTTTTTTTTTTTTTTTCTACTTCTCCCCCGTCTTCCTTAATTAAGTCTTTCACTTATATTCTATATATATAGTGCCAATCCAACATAAGTCCTTCTTTTTTTTATATTTCAATTAAAATTATTTAATTTTAATTGATTGAAATCAAAATTGTTAGTTCCATTTAGAATTTGTTTTATCTTTTGTATGCTTACGCTTTTGTCAATATTAATATTGACAACAGTGTATCAAATAAATATAATCCGATCGTGGATAAGGGGATCTATTTATCCCTGTTCCGTAGATTTTATTTCATTCAAATAATCTTCTTAGATTTTCTGTCATACAGGAAGTTTTTTTTGATTAAGATTTAAATCAATCAAACTCGATATATACTAAATTAATGGATAATATAAGAGAAGAGAGCGGTCTATAAATATTTGAAAATCTTTGAATTTATTTTCTCTTTTATTTGAGAATTTTTGTATTTTCGTCGGATTTGTTCATTTTTATTATGTTTAAAGCGGGTTAGAGTTTTTTTTTCATTGTTTTTTTAATGGTTTGATTGTGTTGTGCCATTCAATTTAGTTATTTATTGGGATTCTGATTGTATCTACACATTCTAATTTGTTTATTTGGGTTGCTAACTCAACGGTAGAGTACTCGGCTTTTAAGTGCGGCTAGCATCTTTTACACATTTGTATGAAGAAACAGATTCGTCCATACCATCGGTAGAGTTTGTAAGACCACGACTGATCCTGAAAAGAATCAATGGAAAAAGCAGCATGTCGTAGCAATGGATAATTCTGAGAATATTTCATTCTTTCTTACTGAATAGGTCCAAAATCTTATTTCAATTGTTTCACTTCAATTAAAAAAAGAATTTTTTTTGGGGGGGGTCGAGTGAATAAATGGGTAGAGCCTTACTAGAGGTTCCAATTCTAGGGAAATAACAAAGTAACGAGCTTCTGTTCTTAATTTTTGAATGATTACCCCATCTAATTAGATGTTAAAAATATATTAGTGCCTAATGCGGGAAAAGCTTTTCCGATGAATGGATTAGAAATTTCTTATGAGTCCTAACTATTAGCTATTCCCCTTTATGGGGTAGAGATAAATGTGTAGAAGAAGGTAGTATATTGATAAAGAGATTTCTTTTTTCAAAATCAAAAGAGCGATTGGATTGATAAAATAAAGGGCTTCTAACTATCTTGTTATCCTATAAATGAACATAAATCTATTATATGGAAAGGACGGGGAGGTTCTAGAGAGTCCGTTGATGAGTTTGACTTGTTTCCGAGGTATCTAGTTTTTTCTTACTATAAATACCTTGTTTTAACTGTATCGTACTATGTATCATTTGATAACCCAATAAATCATCTATTTCTTTTCTGATTCAAAATTGAATTTTAAATGGAAGACTTTCAAGGATATTTCGAATTATATAGATCTCAGCAACACGATTTACTATACCCACTTATCTTTCGGGAGTATATTTATGCCCTTGCTCATGATCGTGGTTTAAATAGATCCGTTTTATTGGATAATGTAGGTTATGACAAGAAATCCAGTTTACTAATTATAAAACGTTTAATTAGTCGAATGTATCAACAGAATCATTTGATTATTTCCGTTAATGATTCTAATCAAAATAAATTTTTGGGGTACAACAAAAATTTGTATTCTCAAATGATATCGGAGGGATTTGCAGTCATTGCGGAAATTCCGTTTTCCCTACGATTAGTATCCTCCTTAGAGGAGACAGAAACCGTAAAATCTTATAATTTACGATCAATTCATTCAATATTTCCCTTTTTCGAGGACAAATTTCCACATTTAAATTATGCATCAGATGTACTAATACCCTACCCCATCCATCTGGAAATCTTGGTTCAAACCCTTCGCTACTACGTGAAAGATCCCTCTTCTTTACATTTATTACGGCTCTTTCTTCACGAGTATTATAGTTGGAATACTCTTATTACTCCCCCAAAATCCATTTTTGCAAAAAGTAATCAAAGATTATTCTTGCTCCTATACAATTCTTATGTATGTGAATACGAATCCATTTTACTTTTTCTCCGTAACCAATCTAATTATTTACGATTAACCTCTTTTGGGGTCTTTTTTGAGCGAATACGTTTTTATGAAAAAATAAAATATCCTGTTGAAGAAGTCTTATTTCCGGCCACCTTATGGTTCTTCAAGGATCCTTTTATACAGTATGTTAGCTATCAAGGAAAATCGATTCTGGTATCAAAAGATACTCCTATTCTGATGAATAAGTGGAGATATTATCTTGTCAATTTTTGGCAATGTCATTTTTATGTATGGTCTCAACCAGGACGAATCCATATAAACCAATTATCCAAGCATTCCTTTGATTTTTTGGGTTATCTTTCAAGCATACGACCAAATATTTCAGTGGTACGGAGTCAATTGTTAGAAAATTCATTTTTAATGGATAATGCTATGAAGAAGCTTGATACATTATTTCCAATTATTCCAATGATAGGATCGTTGGCTAAAGTGAAATTTTG